GAGTAAGAACTCCGGGGGACCTTACCCCCCTCCCTTTTTGGGGGTAAGGTCCCCCGGAGTTCTTACTCTTAGAGCGAGACTTTGATTTAGTGATCTATTACATAACATAGAAATTGGAAAGTTATCCGGCCAACATAATAAAAATAACATAATCAAAAGATTATTGTAGAAATGACAAAACAGACCTTTTGCTCTGATGTTTCAAACCACTCTATTTCTTTTTTCTTATAAAGATGAGATATCCTGCAAATCATCTCTTTTTCAACTGGAACAGTAAGAGTATTTTCTCTTTTTTTGTTTTGTTTGAAGAATTTTTTTTTAGTTATTAAGTTTGAAGAAGTTCTATTTATTACTCCCCGTTAACCCTTTTTGTTTGTACACTACTTCTTATGAATCTAAACAAAGGAATTCTGATAGACCCCCAAAAACTCTTTTGTATGTGTATAGAGCCGAACGCAATTAATTCTTTTATAACTAGTAAAAAGTCAATAAGTTAAGTATGGATTCATCAAATATATCCGAACATTAATGACATTTATTTCCTAATACTAATACAGAATTCATCTTTTTTTCTTTTGGTTTGGGCTGTGGTTAGACGGCGAAACATTTCGAAATAATGCATTTTGGTTCAGGGGGAGTTTTTCCGAAGTCGAAAAGACCTTTTATTCTATTTCTATATTCCTTGTAGACCCAAGGACTCCTTTTTTTACACCAAAATGAGAATAAATCCATAGGTCCGATACCTTATTATAATTATAGAACTCGTGTTTTAGAGAAATATAAGATCAGATAGAGTCGACAAATGAAGCAACAGAAAAAATGAAAAAAAAAAAGAAAAAGCACCCCCCCCCCCATATCTTGCATCTATAGTATTTTTGCCCTGGGGGGTCTCTTTCTCATTTACTAAAAGTCTGGAACCTTGGGTTACTAATTGGTGGAATACCAGGCAATCCGAAACTTTTTTGAATGATATTCAAGATAAAAACCTTCTAGAAGGATTCATAGAATTAGAAGAACTATTCCTGTTGGACAAAATGATAACGGAGACGGAGTACCCGGAAACACATATACAAAAACTTCGTATAGGAATACACAAGGAAACAATACAATTGGTCAAAACACACAATGAATATTATCTCCATATCATTTTGCATTTCTCGACAAATATAACCTGTTTCACTATTCTAAGTGGTTATTTTATTCTGGGTAATGAAGAACTTATCATTTTTAATTCTTGGGTTCAGGAATTCATCCATAACTTAAGTGACACAATAAAAGCTTTTTCGCTTCTTTTAGTCACCGATTTATGGATCGGATTTCACTCGACCCGTGGGTGGGAACTAACGATTGGTTCGGTATACAACGATTTTGGATTGGCTCATAACGATCAAATTATATCTGGCCTTGTTTCCACTTTTCCAGTTATTCTAGATACAATAGTGAAATATTGGATCTTCCATTATTTAAATCGTGTATCTCCTTCGCTTGTAGTCATTTATCGTTCAATGAATGAATGAAGAATTCATTCCATCTACCGATATCAATCAAATCAGAATGTTTCTTCATGTATAAAGGAAGCTTTTCAATCTTACTTATTTTTTCTTTATACTTCAACCTGTTCTATTCAAAGTATTTGTCCTATATTCCAATATAATGGCAGACTCATAGATAGTGAACTATACTAGCTACCTATGCAATTTATTGTAGAAATTCCGGGATCAATGATTGGACCATGCAAAATAGAAATACTTTTTCTTGTTCTTGGGTAAAGGAACAGATGATTCGATACATTTCTGTATCGATCATGATATATGTAATAACTCGGGCATCTATGTCAAACGCATATCCCATTTTTGCGCAGCAGGGTTATGAAAATCCACGAGAAGCAACTGGACGAATTGTATGTGCCAATTGCCATTTAGCTAAAAAGCCCGTGGATATTGACGTTCCGCAAGCCGTGCTTCCTGATACTGTATTTGAAGCAGTTGTTCGAATCCCTTATGATATGCAACTGAAACAAGTTCTCGCTAATGGGAAAAGGGGGGCTTTGAATGTGGGGGCTGTTCTTATTTTACCCGAGGGATTCGAATTAGCCCCTCCCGATCGTATTTCTCCCGAGGTGAAAGAAAAGATGGGAAATCTGTCTTTTCAGAGTTATCGTCCCAATAAAAAAAATATTCTTGTGATAGGTCCTGTTCCTGGTCAGAAATATAGTGAAATCGTCTTTCCCATTCTTTCACCCAACCCTGCTACGAAGAAAGACGTTCACTTCTTAAAATATCCCATATATGTAGGTGGGAACAGAGGAAGGGGTCAGATTTATCCCGATGGGAGTAAGAGTAACAATACAGTCTATAATGCTACATCAGCAGGTATAATAAGCAGAATAGCACGTAAAGAAAAAGGGGGATATGAAATAACCATAATTGATGCATCAGATGGACATCAAGTGGTTGATGTTATACCTCCAGGACCGGAACTCCTTGTTTCAGAGGGCGAATCCATCAAGCTTGATCAACCATTAACAAGCAATCCCAATGTGGGAGGGTTTGGTCAGGGAGATGCGGAAATAGTGCTTCAAGATCCATTACGCGTCCAAGGTCTTTTGTTCTTCTTGGCATCTGTTATTTTGGCACAAATTTTTTTGGTTCTTAAAAAAAAACAGTTTGAAAAGGTTCAATTGTACGAAATGAATTTCTAGATCCATAGATTCCTTAACATCAAGTTGCTAAAAAGTGCCGAATTATTGTTAATCAATACAATTATGTGGAATCAAAAATCCTTTTTGCTTGCTTTGTTTATACTATTTTTTGGAGGGGGGGGGGTCTGGAATTCATTACTTGTATTGTACCCTATTCCTAGTAATAGACAATAGGCGTACAAATACAAATGAAGAAAAGAAAATACAAGGCAAGAACGAAAGGGAGAAATATTTCTAGGAGGGATTATTAGTCTTCCTAATCTTTCATTTGACATAAGAAAAGGGCGGAAAATCCCTTTTCTTATGTCGTATTGTATCGAAATAATAATGAGTTTTTCTCCTGTTCGCCAAAGATTACTATTCCTTATTTTTGGGGGTATACAAAAAATTTCTTCTTATTTTAGTATAGTTGTTTCATATACGTCCTCCTTTATTCTGTAGGTCACCCCGCCAACAGAACGATAAAATAGAATCTAAGCTCGAATGAGCATTCTGAAGAAACTTCCGTTGTATTATTAGCAAGTTCCTTTACTCATGCTGAGAAAACATTCATTCTTCACTCAGTTCATTTCAAATTCAATTGGTACGCGCAAGAAATAGGCCAATTCAGCAGCTTTTTGTTCAATTTCTCGTGGAGTAAAATTTTCATCAGTACGAGTCAAGGGAATGGCTCCCCGACCTATGATTTCCATATAAAGGACACGACGAGGATAAAGACCCTCTTTAACCTCCATTCTGATTGATTGGATATCTCTCATAAGGAAGCGAAGGAAGATGCGACGATTTACTCCGGGAAATCCCCAACGAAAAATACACACTATTCCTTTTTTTCTATCGAATCGATCATAACCACTACCGACATTCCACGAAATTGTGCACCACAAATAGGAACTAATGAATAAACCCGCGATCCCATAGAAAGACATCACGATCCCTTGGGGAAAAAAAATGATTTGCTGAGATGGAAATACGGATATCAGATTCCTACCAAGATAACTGGAAGTTCCAACCACTAAGAATCCTAGTGAACCTAAAAAAAGGATACAGGCCCAACAAAAATTACTTGTTTTTCGAGACCCCGCTATAAGTTCTATCCATATATGTTTTGATCGCCAGTTCATACTATACTCGATCCAAATTGGAATTGAGAGAATAACCCCCATTGACTTGACTTTCCGAAGTAACTCTCATCAACTAGCACTATTCTGATCTGATGTGAACCATTAGTTTAGTATAGTAGTAATTGGTTAGATACATTTTCTTTCCATATTTAATTACTCTTTTTAACCAGCTATACCCGCATATACATGTATTTTTTTATGCGGATATCCCCTATCCGCATGCATAACAGTTCTGTCATTTGGGTTTGGAAAGAGCCACATACCATATTACACTAAATAAACATCTTATTATCATCCATTCAGTGGTGAAAGAAATTGATGAGATTTGGTCCCGTCGGGTCTATGCAATTTTATTTTTTTGAACATGAAGAGATAAAGAAGCCATTGCAATTGCCGGAAATACTAGGCCTACTAAAGGCACAAAAATAGAGGGTAAGTTGGGATCTGTCATAAAATAGGTGCCTCAATTTAATATTTGTACCTCTTATAAAGATATCTTATAATAAGTATATTATAAATAATATTAATGAATTAATAAGTGCAAGGAATGTAGAACTAAATTAAGTGTATCTATTCGTCTTTCCACACGAATATATATGATAATCCTCTTGATTCTTTATTAATAAAGAGGATTATTTATTCCTATTCTCCCATCCTTATCTTCGTTATTATCTTTCTACTAAAAAGTTTATTTATTATCAAAAAGTTGATTATGAGTTCGCGACTCTAAGTAATCCGATCCAGGATTCATAATAAAATAAAAAATGGAGGTTCTTATTAGATATAGAAATCACTTCTATTCTGGATTTCTTCTATATATATAATATATAGATTTTATTGTCTATATTAATACGATATGATTAATACGTAAGAAGGGCGAAGAATTTTTTTTTTTCTTTTATCTAATTCCTCGGAAAAAAAGGGTCACTCTTTTATACCCTTTATTTTATAAGGGGTTTCTGATCAGTAATCAGTAAGAGAGGCACGATAAAAAATGGATCCGGAGGAAAAAAGAAAAAGTAATTATCTGAAACTTATGACTCTTACTACAAGTGGAACTTCTGTCACCAGAGAAAATACCATTCTTCTTAGTTTTTTTTATTATGATGAATTAAACTAAATACTTGTTCCCTACAAATAACTGAATCTAGTGCTATACTTTAATTTTTTGAATTTGG